GTATTTCGTTTATTTCGTTTATTTCGTTTATTTCGTTTATTTCGTTTATTTCGTTTATTTCGTTTATTTCGTTTATTTCGTTTATTTCGTTTATTTCGTTTATTTCGTTTATTTCGTTTATTTCGTTTATTTCGTTTATTTCGTTTATTTCGTTTATTTCGTTTATTTCGTTTATTTCGTTTATTTCGTTTATTTCGTTTATTTCGTTTATTTCGTTTATTTCGTTTATTTCGTTTATTTCGTTTATTTCGTTTATTTCGTTTATTTCGTTTATTTCGTTTATTTCGTTTATTTCGTTTATTTCGTTTATTTCGTTTATTTCGTTTATTTCGTTTATTTCGTTTATTTCGTTTATTTCGTTTATTTCGTTTATTTCGTTTATTTCGTTTATTTCGTTTATTTCGTTTATTTCGTTTATTTCGTTTATTTCGTTTATTTCGTTTATTTCGTTTATTTCGTTTATTTCGTTTATTTCGTTTATTTCGTTTATTTCGTTTATTTCGTTTATTTCGTTTATTTCGTTTATTTCGTTTATTTTGTTTATTTTGTTTATTTTGTTTATTTTGTTTATTTTGTTTATTTTGTTTAATTTTGGTTGTTTTGTTTAATTTTGGTTGTTTTGTTTAATTTTGGTTGTTTTGTTTGGTTTGTTTGGTTTGTTGGTCAGCTTGGGTGTTCGTGGTTTTTATGGGTGTGTGTGAGGGTTTGGGTTAATATAATTTTAGCGGCGGGGGTGTTGGACTAAGTGGTGTTTATGAGATATATAAGATGTTTGGGTGTGGATGGGATGTTAGAGGTTCTCGTGGTTGAATTGTACAACGATAGTTTTTCAAACCTTAGGTCTCGGGGAGGTGCCGGGCGAGAATAGTGATGACTTATTTTGTGTTTTTCTTAGGGGTGTGTTTTGTTTTTGGGGCGTTAGCGGTTGCGTCTAATCCATCTCCATATTATGGGGTTGTTGGGTTGGTGTTGGGGTCTGTTGTTGGGTGTGGGTGGTTGGTGAGTTTGGGGGTTTCTTTTATTTCGTTAGTGTTGTTTATGGTTTATTTGGGGGGGATGTTGGTTGTTTTTGTTTATTCTGTGGCATTGGCAGCGGATCCCTTTCCTGAGGCTTGGGGGAATTGGCGAGTTGCGGGGTGTGGTGTGGGGTTGATTTTGCTGTTGCTTGTTGGGGTTGTGATTGGTGGTGATGCTGGTTGTTTTGGATACGGGGTGGGGACTGTTGATAATGGAGGGATGGTTTCTGTGCGGTTGGATTTTAGTGGGGTGGCAATATTTTATTTTTATGGGGTTGGAATGTTTTTTATTGCTGGTTGAGGGCTGTTGTTGACTTTGTTTGTGGTGTTGGAGCTTGTGCGAGGGTTGTCTCGTGGGGCAATTCGGGCAGTTTAGGTTTAATTGGGTGGCTCAGAAGATAGTTTAATGAGAATGCCAGCTTTGGGAGTTGGTGATAGAGGTTTGAGTCCTCTTTTTCTGAAGTTGCGGCTGGAATCTAATGTGGGGGAGGGGGTGTGTGTGTAAAAAATGGGTGTAATTATTAATGTAACTCCGGTGCTTGGGAATGCAATATTGGGTGAAAAAATCAAAGATTTAACAACGGGATAAGGTGTAAATTTTGGTGGGGTGGTTAGTAGGGGTTTTTAGGTTTTTTATTTGGTTGTTAGGGATGGTTGAGGAAAGTAGTGAAGCATGTCCAACAAGCATTCATATATATTGGTATACTCTATTTAGGTGGATGAATCATAACTAAATGCGGATAGCAAGTGCATCAGTGTAACGGTGGTTGACTCCAAATACGCAAACCGTCTCATTCAGCAACTCCTGAGGGTGAGGAACGGCTCGAAGTCCATAATGCTCAGACCTATCTAAGGGCTCCCGTTGCACTCAGAAGGGTCACCTGTGAAGCGTTCCAAAAAAAAAGAGAACCAGCTGCGACGAAAAGGAAAAATGCCGCGATCACGGACTTGAGTGTGGAATAAAGCGAACCAGATGGCTCCGAGAAGGGCAAGATCAAGGGAAGAGCCAAGTTATGGCCCTGACCGAGGAACCAGAGGCGCAAAAGTGCAAGTTGTGCTAGGGGTGTAGGGGGAAAGTATGATCCTGACGCTGGTCGTGTGATGAGATTATGCAACGGCAGTAGTCCGAACCTCGTGAGAAGGACGATTAATAGATAACCTAATACCTGAAACCGGCACTACGAGAATTGATTTAGGTACTATGGCCTGTTACCATTAATATTATGTATTAAGGCACTTCCGTATCCTGGATATAATTTGGTGTATAAAGCTCAATTTCAATGGATTTAGCTCGAGGGGAGATAGGGGATATTCCGTGCTTCATTGCTTGATTTGTCCTAGAATGTATAGATGGCTGTCGACAATCTTATGCCCGGCAAAACGTGGCATGGACTCAGTACATGCATTATATGAATCCAGTACATTGAGTTGTAATGTAATGGGGTAATTATATTAATGCGAAGTAATACATAGGGGGGGAGGGGGGGGTGGTGAGAGGCTTTGTTTTTAGGGGAGTTGACTGATTTTGGTAAAAATGCCAGCTCGGGGCTGGCATGGGGGTGGTGAGAGGCTTTGTTTTTAGGGGAGTTGACTGATTTTGGTAAAAATGCCAGCTCGGGGCTGGCATGGGGGTGGTGAGAGGCTTTGTTTTTAGGGGAGTTGACTGATTTTGGTAAAAATGCCAGCTCGGGGCTGGCATGTGTGGGATGATTGGTGTGGGTGGTGGGAACTCTAAGAAGGTTGTGGGCCTTCATTCTTTGGTTTACAAGACCAATGTTTTTATAAACTATTAGAGTGTTTAGTAGTTGAGGATTTTGTTTTCTAGGGCTCCGGTAAGGGGGAGGAGGATTAGGAGGATGGTGAAGTAGGAGAGGGAGGCTAGTTGTCCAATAATGATGAATGGTTGTTCGACGGGTTGGCTTCCAATTCAGGTTAGGATAAGTAGGTTAGTGATTAGGAGTCAGAATAGTGATTGAGATAATGGGCGGAAGGTTATTGTGCGCTGTTTAGATTTGTGGAGTAGTGGGTTTAGGAATAAGATTAATACTGAGGCAGCTAGTGCTAGGACTCATCCTAGTTTGTTGGGAATTGAGCGTAGGATGGCGTAGGCAAATAGGACATACCATTCTGGTTTGATGTGTGGGGGGGTGACTAGGGGGTTTGCTGGTGTAAAGTTTTCTGGGTCGCCTAGTAGGTTTGGGGTGAATAGGGCTAGGGCTATTAGGGGGAGGTATATGAGTATGAATCCTAGGAGGTCTTTTAGGGAGTAGTAGGGGTGGAATGGGATTTTATCGCAGTTTGATGCTACTCCTAGGGGGTTGTTTGAGCCTGATTCGTGTAGGAAGGTGAGGTGGATTAGGGTGAGTCCTGCAATAATGAATGGTAGGAGAAAGTGTAGGGCGAAGAATCGGGTTAGCGTTGGGTTGTCTACTGAGAACCCTCCTCAGGCCCATTCAACTAGGGTTTGGCCAATGTATGGGATTGCTGAGAATAAGTTGGTGATTACTGTGGCGCCTCAGAATGATATCTGTCCTCAGGGTAATGCATAGCCGACGAAGGCTGTTGCTATTAGGGTGAGTAGAAGGATGATGCCTGTGTTTCATGTTTCTTTGTACAGATAGGAGCCGTAGTAGATGCCCCGTCCGATGTGCATGTAAATGCAAATAAAGAATAGTGATGCTCCGTTGGCGTGTAGGTTGCGGATTAATCATCCGTACTGTACGTTTCGACATGTGTGGGCGACGGATGAGAAGGCTAGAGTTGTGTCTGCTGTGTAGTGTATGGCTAATAGTAGGCCGGTTAAGATTTGGGTGGCTAGGCAGATTCCTAGTAGGGATCCAAAGTTTCATCATATGGAGATGTTGGATGGGGTGGGGAGGTCGATTAGGGAGTTGTTGATTATTTTTATTAGGGGGTGTGATTTTCGAATGTTGGGTGCCATTAGTTTCTTTTGAGCGTCAGTAGGATAATTATGATTGATAGGGCGAAGGATCCCAGGTATGTTTTAATTAATCCTGTGTGCAGGGTTGTTGAGGTTTTTGTGGCTATTTGTTGCAGGTCAGCAAGTCCTTCGGGGCCTATTTTTTTATACCAGAACAGGTCAGTTAGGTGGAGGGCGAGTTTTTGTCCGTGGTTTAGTAGGTTTGTGGTGCTAGGGCGGTGGGTTAGTGGGTTGAAGTAACCTAAGTTGGTGGAGAAGTTTGAGTAAATGTTTTGTTTGGGGTGTGTCAGGGCGTGGGTTATGTTTGATAATTCTAGTGCTAGGATGATGCCTATGATTGTGACTAGGATGGCTGCAGTTTTTGTGATTATGGGTATGGTTATAGGGGAGGTTTTTGTAGGGATGGTGTAAGATGTGATGAGTAAGCCTGATAGGATGGTACCTAAGGCTAGGCGTAGAATAGGGCTGGTGATTAGTGGGCTATTTTCGTTGATTGGGGTTGTTGCGGAAATTCGGGTGAATCCTGCTTGGACTAGGAGTGTTATGCGGAGGCTGTAGGTTGCTGTAAAGGATGTGGCTAGGAGGGTTAGGGTGAGTGCTCATGTGTTTAAGTAGGAGGTGTTTAGGTTTTCGATGATTAAGTCTTTTGAGTAGAATCCTGCTAGGAAGGGGGTTCCTATTAGTGCCAGGTTGCCGATGGTTAAGCAAGATGTGGTTGTTGGTAGTGTTTTTTGTAGGCCCCCTATTTTTCGAATGTCTTGTTCTCCAGCTAGATTGTGGATGATTGAGCCCGAGCAGAGGAATAGTATGGCTTTAAAGAATGCATGTGTTGAGATGTGAAGGAAGGCTAGCTGGGGGAGGTTTAGTCCGATGGCAACTATCATTAAGCCTAGCTGGCTGGATGTGGAGAAGGCGATGATTTTTTTGATGTCGTTTTGGGTTAGAGCGCATGTGGCGGCAAATAGTGTGGAAAGTGCGCCTAGGCACAGGCATGTGGTTAGGGCAGTTTGGTTGTTGGATAGTATGGGATGGGTTCGGATGAGTAGGAAGATTCCGGCTACTACTATGGTGCTGGAGTGGAGTAGGGCGGAGACGGGTGTGGGGCCTTCTATGGCGGCTGGGAGTCAGGGGTGTAAGCCGAATTGGGCTGATTTTCCTATGGCTGCCAGGATTAGACCTAGTAGGGGGAGTATTGGGATGTGTGTGTGGGAGTAGGTTTGTTGAATTTCTCAGGTGTTTGTGGTGGATGCCATTCATGCTATGCTGATGATGAGGCCAATATCCCCAATTCGGTTGTAGAGTACGGCTTGTAGGGCGGCTGTGTTGGCTTTTGCTCGCCCATGTCATCATCCAATTAGTATGAATGATATGATTCCTACTCCTTCTCAGCCTACGAACAGGAGGAATATGTTGTTGGCGATGGTTAGGGTTAGTATAGCAATTAGGAAGATGGACAGGTAGGAGAAGAATTTTGTGATGTTTGGCTCTGAGGCCATGTATCATGTTGCGAATTGTAGGATGGATCAGGTTACGAATAGTGCGATGGGGAAGAATATGATTGAGTATTGGTCTATTTTTAGGCTGATTGGGATTTTAAAGTTTGTGGTGAGTTTTCATTCTCAGCAGGTAGCAATGCTTTCTGTGTTTGAGTATATAAAGATTGTTATGGGTACTAAGCTGATTAGGAATGCTGTTTTGGTGGTGTGGGTGATAGTGGTTGGGGAGTTTTTTAGGGTTTTTGCTAGGAGGGGAAGTATTATAGGAGTTAGGATTAGTGTGAGTGTGAGGATTATACAGGTGCTTAGGAGTAGTGTGGTTTCCACTGCTTTTACTTGGATTTGCACCAAGGTAGTTGGTTCCTAAGACCAGTGGATTGCTACTATCCTTTAAAAGCAAGGGGACTGAGGTTTTAAGCTCAGATGCAGGAATTAGCAGTTCTTGCTGGTTGAACTTCCCCTCGGCGAGCAAGAAGGGTTTAACTTCTATTTTCAGGATCACAGTCTGATGTTTGGGTCTAAAACTATGCTTGCATTGGGGTATGCTGGATATAAGATCGGGTTTGAGGATGAGTAGGATTAAGGGGAGGATGTGTAGGGTCATTAGGAGATGTTCTCGTGTGTTGGAGTTTTGTAGGCGGGTAATGTGGGTTGGGGTGGTTCCTCGTTGGGTTGTGAGGAGGAGGTAGAGGGTGTATAGGGCGGTTATTAGGGTTGCAGTCCCGGTGAGAATAATTGTTGGGGTGGATCAGTTGAATAGTGCAGTTATGATGGTTAGTTCCGCCATTAGGTTGGTGGTGGGGGGTAGTGCTATGTTTGTGAGGTTTGCTAGTAATCATCAAGTTGCTATTAGTGGGAGGAGAGGCTGGAGGCCTCGTGTCATTAGGAGGATTCGGCTGTGTGTTCGTTCGTAGTTGGTGTTGGCTAAGCAGAATAGTATTGAGGAGGTTAGGCCATGGGAGATTATGAGGATTATTGCTCCTGAAAATGATCATGGGGTTTGGATTATGCTGGCTGCAATTACGAGGCCTATGTGGCTTACGGATGAGTAGGCGATGAGTGATTTCAAGTCAATTTGTCGGAGACAAATTGAGCCAGTTATTAGTGCCCCTCATAGTGCTAAGGTGATGAATGGGTAGTATAGGTGGCTTAAGAGGGGGTTTATTAATAGGGTTATTCGTATAATGCCATATCCTCCTAGTTTTAGTAGGAGGGCTGCGAGCAGCATGGATCCTGCGATTGGGGCTTCTACGTGGGCCTTGGGGAGTCACAAGTGAAGTCCGTAAAGGGGTGCTTTTACTATGAATGCTAGGAGTAGGGCTAGGGTTGATAGGAGGCCTGTTCATGAGTGGGGTATGGTGGGGTGGTTGAGTTTTATTATTAGGAGATGGAGGGTGCCAATTCGGGAGTGTAGGGCTAGGATTGTGATTAGTAGTGGTAGGGAGCTGATGAGGGTATAAAATATTAAGTAGATGCCTGCGCTTAAGCGGTCTGGTTGGCTCCCCCATCGGGTGATTAGGGCTAAGGTTGGGATTAGGGTTGCTTCGAATGAGATGTAGAATAGTATAAGCTCTGTGGCTGAGAATGCTAGGATGATAAGGGGTTGGGTGAGGGTTAGAGTCAGGATAAAGATTCGTTTTCGTGGGGTAGGTTCATGTTGGAGGTGGTTTTGAGAGGCTAGGATTATGAGGGGTAGTAGTCAACAGGTGAGTGTTAAGAGGGGGGAGGAGATTTGATCTATGCCGGTTCATTGGGTTAGGATTTTGTTTGGGTAATATGTGGGGAGGAGTCAGTGTAAGCTGAGGAGGGCGATTAGTAGGCTGTGGGTTGTGGTGTTAATTCACAGGAATTTTGCTGGGGATAGGAGGGCTGTTGGGGGTAGCAGGAGTGTTGGGAGGAGAATTTTTAGCATTGGAGGAGGTTTAAGTTGTGTAGGTGGTCGGAGCCGTGAGTGCGGGTTGAGGCTACTAGTATGGCTAAGCCTATGCCAGCCTCGCAGGCTGAGAATGTTAGTATGAGGATTGGTGTTAAGGCGAGCGATGATGTTTGGTTTTCAATGGGAAGTGTTGATAGGGCGATATATAGGGATAATATTATGCTTTCTAGACATAATAGGGCGGAGATTAGGTGGGTGCGGTGGAGGGTGAGGCCTAGGCTGCTTAGGGCAAAGGCTGAGCAGTAGCTTAGGTACATAAGGGGCATGTAGAAAGTCATAGGGCGGGGCTATGGTTTGTTGAGTCGAAATCAACTGTCTTGATTAGACTAACTTTCTATTATTCTGCTCACTCCAGGCCCCCTTGAAGTCACTCGTAGATTAGCCCGAGTGTGAGTAGGGTGATGATTAGTAGGGTTCAGGTTAGGGTGGTGGTGGGGGATTGTAGTTGGGTGGCTCATGGTAGGGGGAGCAGGAGTGCAATTTCTAGGTCGAATAGGAGGAATAAGATTGCTACTGAGGAAGAATCGGATTGAGAATGGCAGTCGAGCTGATCCTAGGGGGTCAAACGAGCACTCGTATGGGGATAGTTTTTGTGAGTCGGGGGTTATTTGGGCCAGTCAGAAGTTTAGGGAGATTAGTAGGATGCTTAGGGCTAGGGATAGTGCGAGTATGAAGAGGATTATGTTTATTGCTCTCCTCTGGGATTATACCAGATTTTAGAGATTGGAAGTCAATTGTAATTAATATACTAGGGGAGCATGATCCTCATCAGTAGATAGTTATATATAGGAATAGTCAAATGACATCTACGAAGTGTCAGTATCAGGCTGCGGCTTCGAATCCAAAGTGGTGGTTTGGTGTGAAGTGGAAGTTGATTAGTCGTAGTAGGCAGATTAAGAGGAAGGAGGATCCAATGATTACGTGTAGACCGTGGAATCCCGTAGCGATGAAGAAGGTTGAGCCATATACGCTATCGGCGATTGAGAATGGGGCTTCGTAGTATTCTATGGCTTGGAGGGCTTTGAAGTAGGCTCCTAGGAGGACGGTTAAGCTAAGGGCTTGGATTGCTTGTTTGCGGGCCCCTTCGGTAATGCTATGGTGAGCTCATGTGACGGTGACTCCTGATGCTAGTAGAATGGCGGTGTTAAGTAGGGGCACTTCTATGGGATTTATGGGTTTGATTCCTGTTGGGGGTCATTGTCCTCCTAGTTCTGGTGTGGGGGCTAGGCTTGAGTGGAAGAAGGCCCAGAAGAAGCCTAGGAAGAAGAACACTTCTGATGTGATAAATAGGATTATTCCATATCGGAGGCCTTTTTGTACTGGGAGTGTGTGGTGGCCTTGGAATGTGCTTTCTCGGATAATGTCTCGTCATCATTGGAGTATGACGAGGATTATGGAGATTAGGCCTAGGGCTAGGGGTTGAAGGGTGTTGTAGTGAAATCACATAGCCAGTCCTGATGTGGTGAGGAGGGCGGCGACGGCTCCAGAAATTGGTCAGGGGTTAGGGTTTAATATGCAGAAGGGGTGTGCTTGGTGGGCCATTAGATGTTTTCTTGTAAGTATAGGCTTAGTAGGAGGACGAAGACGTATGCTTGGATTATAGCTACTGCCACTTCTAGGATGGTGAGTAGTAGGAGGACTAGCATGGTTATGATGGAAATTGCGGGCATGATGGGAAGGAGGACAGCGGTGGCTGTGGAAATAAGTTGAATAAGTAAGTGTCCTGCTGTTAGGTTTGCTGTGAGTCGGACTCCGAGTGCTAGTGGGCGGATAAATAAGCTTGTAGTTTCAATTATAATTAGGGCAGGAATGAGTGGGGTGGGGGTGCCTTCGGGCAGTAGGTGGCCTAGGGAGGTTGTGGGTTGGTTTTGTAGTCCTGTGAGGAGGGTGGCGAGTCAGAGCGGGAAGGCTAGTGCTATGTTCATGGATAGTTGAGTAGTGGGGGTGAATGTGTACGGTAGTAGACCTAATAGATTGATTGTAAGGAGTAGTATTATTAGGGATGTGAGGATTAGTGCTCATTTGTGGCCATTTTTGTTTAGGGGTGTTATTAGTTGTTTTGTGACTAGGTGAATTAGTCATGATTGAAGGGTGGTGAGGCGGTTGTTGATTCATCGGGTGTTGGGGGAGGGGAATAATAGGGTGGGGAAGAGGATGGAGAGGAGGGCTAAAGGTATGCCTATTAGATAAGGGCTTGAGAATTGGTCAAAGAAGCTTAGGTTCATGGTCAGGTTCAAGGGGTGGATTTGTTAAGGATGTTGGTTTTGTTTTGGGGGTGGTTGGTGGGGGTGAATGGCAGGAGTTTGGGTTGGATAATTAGTGAAAAGATTATTCAGGTGGTGAGTATGGTTAAGAATCATGGGCTTGGGTTTAGTTGGGGCATGTCATTAAGGAGGGGTGAGTTGGTCCTCTTTCTCTAGCTTAAAAGGCTAGTGCTGGTACATAGCTTCTTAATGATTAGGATGATAGTAGTGCGGATCAGTGTTCGAAGTGGGTCAGGGGTGTTGATTCTACTACGATTGGTATGTAGCTGTGATTGGCTCCGCAAATTTCTGAACATTGGCCATAGAAGATGCCCGGTCGGGTTGTGATGAAGGATGTTTGATTGAGTCGTCCTGGAATTGCATCGGTCTTTACTCCTAAGGATGGGACAGCTCATGAGTGGAGTACATCGTTGGCGGTGATAATGATGCGGATGGGGGATTCCATTGGGACTACAATGCGGTGGTCTACTTCTAGCAGTCGGAAGTGTCCCGGAGAGAGCTCTGTGGTTGGAACTATGTAGGAGTCGAATGTCAAGTCTTTGAAGTCTGTGTATTCGTAAGCTCAGTATCATTGGTGTCCGATAGCTTTTAAAGTTAAGTCGGGCTCGTCGGTTTCGTCTATCATATATAGGATTTGTAGGGATGGGAGGGCAAGTAGGATAAGGACGATGGCGGGTAGAATTGTCCAGATGAGTTCTACTTCTTGCGCGTCTACGGTGTTGGATGATAGTTTTTCTGCCAGTATGAGTGTTAGTAAGTATAGGACTAGGCTGCAGATTGCGAGTGCGACTATTAGGGCGTGGTCATGGAATTCTACGAGTTCTTCTATGATTGGTGAGGAGGCGTCTTGGAATCCAAATTGAGATTGATTGGCCATGGTGAGGGGTGTACAGGGGTTTCACCTGTGATTTAGCTTTGACAAAGCTGTGTAATGGGTTTACTAACACTCCATAAGAAAGAAGCATAAGTGGTTTGATGCGGTTGGCTTGAAACCATCGTGTGAGGGTTCGATTCCTTCCTTTCTTGGGTTTGGACGAAAGTTGGTTCTTCGAAGGTGTGGTAGGGGGGTGGGCAGCCGTAGATTCATTCGATGTTGGTGGTAGTTAGTTCTGTTTGGAGGACTTTTCGTTTTGTTGCGAATGCTTCTCAGATGATGAATATTAGTAAAATTACAGCTGTTATTGAGATTAAGGAGCCGATAGAGGATAGGGTGTTTCATAGGGTGTAGGCGTCGGGGTAGTCTGAGTAACGTCGTGGTATGCCGGCTAGACCTAGGAAGTGTTGGGGGAAGAATGTTAGGTTTACGCCTGTGAATATAATTCCGAAGTGGGTTTTAGATCATGTGGGGTGGAGGGTGTATCCAGTAAATAGTGGGAATCGGTGGGTAAATCCAGCTAGGATGGCAAATACAGCTCCTATTGAGAGGATGTAATGAAAGTGGGCAACTACATAGTATGTGTCGTGTAAGACAATGTCTAATGAGGAGTTTGCTAGTACCATACCTGTTAGTCCTCCAATTGTGAAGAGGAAGATGAAGCCCAAGGCTCACAGTATCGGTGGATCTCATTTGATGGTGCCTCCGTGTAGTGTGGCTAATCAGCTGAATACTTTGATGCCGGTTGGGATGGCGATAATTATGGTGGCGGAGGTGAAGTATGCTCGGGTGTCTACGTCTATTCCTACGGTGAATATGTGGTGGGCTCATACGATAAAGCCTAGGAATCCGATCGATAGCATGGCTCAGACTATTCCTATGTACCCGAATGGCTCTTTTTTGCCTGCGTAGTATGTTACGACGTGTGAGATAATTCCAAAGCCTGGGAGAATTAGGATGTAGACTTCTGGGTGGCCGAAGAATCAGAATAAGTGCTGGTAGAGAATGGGGTCTCCTCCTCCGGCGGGGTCGAAGAATGTGGTGTTTAGGTTTCGGTCGGTTAGTAATATGGTGATGCCAGCAGCTAGGACTGGGAGTGAGAGCAGTAGGAGTACGGCGGTGATGAGTACGGATCATACGAATAGTGGGGTTTGGTATTGTGATAGGGCAGGGGGTTTTATGTTAATAGCTGTTGTGATAAAGTTGATTGCTCCTAGGATGGAGGATACACCTGCAAGGTGTAGGGAGAAGATGGCCAGATCTACTGAGGCGCCAGCATGGGCTAGGTTGCCCGCTAGAGGGGGGTATACAGTTCATCCTGTTCCGGCTCCGGCTTCTACTGTGGAGGATGCTAGGAGTAGTAGGAAGGATGGAGGAAGTAGTCAGAAGCTTATGTTGTTTATGCGGGGGAATGCTATGTCGGGAGCTCCAATTATAAGAGGGACTAGTCAGTTTCCAAATCCTCCGATTATGATGGGTATAACTATGAAGAAGATTATTACGAAGGCATGGGCGGTGACGATGACATTATAGATTTGGTCGTCTCCTAGGAGAGTTCCTGGTTGGCCAAGTTCTGCTCGGATAAGGAGGCTGAGGGCGGTACCGGCTATGCCTGCTCATGCTCCAAAGAGTAAGTACAAGGTACCAATGTCTTTGTGGTTTGTTGAAAATAATCATCGGTTGATGAAGGTCACAGGTAAGATGGCTGAGTGTTTAGGCGTTAGGCTGTAGTCCTTTTTACAGGGGTTTAATTCCCCTTCTTATCGACTCTGTGGTGAAGTTCATGTTGAGTTGCAAACTCATTGATGTACATTGATAGTGTGCCGGAGTCTGGTAGACAGAAGCTTGTTGGTTTGAGCGTCTAGCTGTTAATTAGGAGTTTATGGGATCGAGGCCCATCTGTCTAGGTTTAAATTATGGAGGCCCTAGCTTAATTAGAGTATCTGAGTTGCATTTAGATGGTGCAGGTTTAGTGTCCTGCGGGTCTTAGTGGTATGGGCAGAAACTAAGAGGGTTTAACTCTTATTTAAGGCTTTGAAGGCCTTCGGTTTAGTAAATAGGTTATCCTAAGTTTCTTAGGTAATGGCTAAGATTATGGGAGAGAGGGGGAGGAGGAGGATTGATAGAGAGGTTAGTGTGGCAATTGATGTGCTTGTAGGTTTGTTATTGTATCACTGTTTTATGGAGTTTGTGGTGTTTGGTGGGAGTGTGATTGTGGAGCAGTATGCTAGGCGTAGGTAGAAAAATAAGCCTAGTAGGGAGAGTATTGAGATGATTATGGCTGTGGTTGATATTTCTTGTTTTGTTAGTTCTTGGATAATGAGTCATTTTGGTAAAAAGCCGGTGAGTGGGGGTAGGCCGGCTAGAGATAGTAGTGTTAGTATTAGGGATGTGTTTAGTGATGGTATTTTTGTTCAGGAGGTTATTATTGTGGATAGTTTTGATGAGTTAGTTGTGTTGAGGGCTAAGAAAATGGAGGCGGTTACTATGGAGTATAGGTAGAAGGTTATTATTGTTAGTTTGGGGCTGTAGATGAGGATGATGGTCATTCAGCCTAAGTGGGCGATTGATGAGAAAGCTATGACCTTTCGGATTTGTGTCTGGTTGAGTCCTATTCATCCTCCAATGGCTGCGGATGCAATGGCCATGATTGTTAGCAGGGGTGGGTTTAATGAGGGTGCGGTTAAGAAGAGGATGCTGATGGGGGGAAGTTTTATTAGTGTAGAGAGGAGCAGGGCAGTGGTTATGGGTGAGCCTTGTATGACCTCTGGAAATCAGAAGTGAAAGGGTACTAAGCCTAGTTTTATTGCAATTGCTGTAGTTAGTAGTAGGGAGGCTGTTGGTTGGGTTAGTTGGGTGATGTCTCATTGTCCGGTGGATTGTGCGTTGATTGTGCTCGAGAAAAGGATTAGTGCGGAGGCGGTTGCTTGAATGAGGAAGTATTTGATTGCAGCTTCGATGGCTCGGGGGTGGTGTGATTTTGAAATGAAGGGGATGATGGCAAGGGTGTTGATTTCTAGTCCTGTTCAGGCTAGTATTCAGTGGTTGCTTGAAATTGTGATGGTTGTTCCTAGTACAAGGCTTAGGGAGAGTGTTAGTTTTGTGAGGGGGCTCATATAGTAGAGGAAGGGGTTAAACCATCATTTTCGGGGTATGGGCCCGATAGCTTTTGTTTAGCTGACCCTACTAGGAAGTAATATAAGGGGAGTATGGAGGGTTTTGATCTCTTTTGTGCAGGTTCGATTCCTGTCTTCCTAAAATTGCATGAGGAAATGAGAGGGTTGGTAGACCTCTATGTTCACTTTATCATAGTGACCCTTGGACATTCAGGCACATTTCCTTGTACGGGTGTTTTAGGCGGGGGGAAGGCCTGCATAGCAGATTGGTATGCTAGTGTGTCAGAGGCATAGGGCTAATGTTAGTGGTAGGAAGTTTTTTCAGAGGAGGTGTATGAGTTGGTCATAGCGAAATCGTGGATATGAGGCGCGGATTCAGAGGAAGCCTGAGGAGAGGAGGAGAGTTTTTGTGGCGAGGATTATTGGGAATAGTTCTTGGGGGAGACCTAAGGAGCTTGGGTTGATGAACATGATGGCGGTGAGTGTGTTTATTAGTATAATGTTTGCGTATTCAGCTAGGAAGAATAGGGCAAATGGGCCTGCAGCGTACTCTACATTAAAGCCTGAGACTAGTTCAGATTCCCCTTCTGTTAGGTCGAATGGGGCGCGGTTGGTTTCGGCAAGGGTAGAAATGAATCACATTATTGTAAGGGGTCAAGTGGAGAAAATTAAATATAGGGGCTCTTGGGTGATGGTAAGGGTGTTTAGGGTATAGTTTCCGCTTAGTATAATTACGGATAGGAGGATAATGGCTAGTGTTACTTCATATGAGATGGTTTGTGCAACTGCTCGGAGGGCGCCGATCAGGGCGTATTTTGAGTTTGAAGCTCAGCCTGATCATAGGATTGAGTATACTGCCAGGCTTGATATGGCTAGGAGGAATAGTAGGCCTAAATTCAAGTCCGCGAGGGAGAAGGGCAGGGGGAGGGGGGTTCAGATGGAGATTGCAAGAAGGAGGGCTAATGTTGGGGTTAGAGTGAAGAGTAAGGGGGAGGAGGTTGATGGTCGGATGGGTTCTTTGGTGAATAGTTTTACGCCATCTGCTACGGGTTGTAGGAGTCCAAAGGGTCCTACGATGTTTGGGCCTTTTCGGGCTTGTATGTAGCTTAGGACTTTTCGTTCTACTAGGGTTAGAAAGGCTACGGCAACTAGAATTGGAAGGGCATAGGCTGCGAATATGATAAGGTGCATTAGGGGTGTTGACTGGGTCATGGTTAAGTTGTGGGGAGCTAGGGAGAGGATTTGAACCTCTAGTTAAAGGGCTTAAGCCTTTTGCATTTGCCAGGCTTTGCTACACTAGCGGCCCTTTTTTAGGGGTTTAAATGGGCAGTCCTTTGGGCAGTTTAGTTTGGGTCATTGCTTGGGGAGTAGAGGCGTGCTTGGAAGTATTGGCCCCACCCTTCCGGTCCTTTCGTACTGGGAAGGGTATGTCATAGATAGAAACCGACCTGGATTGCTCCGGTTTGAACTCAGATCACGTAGGACTGTTAATCGTTGAACAAACGAACCCTTAATAGCGGCTGCACCATTGGGATGTCCTGATCCAACATCGAGGTCGTAAACCTCTCCGTCGATGGGGGCTCTTGGGAGAGATTGCGCTGTTATCCCTGGGGTAGCTTGGTCCATTGTTCAATTGTATTGGGTCTGGTTGCTATTTGCACGTTGATGGGGGGTTTTTGGTTAAGATAGGGGGTTTTATTTTTGGAGGGTGTGTTTTACTCCAAGGTTGCCCCAACCGAAAAATTATAGGCCAGTGTTGTGGGGGTAGTGTGCCTGGTAGGCTTGGGTCTTGGTGTGTGATGGCCATTGATTTTTAAGTTCCACAGGGTCTTCTCGTCTTATGGTTTTATTCCTGCTTTTGCACAGGAAGATCAATTTCACTGATTATCTGTAAGAGACAGTTAAGGCCTCGTTTAGCCGTTCATACAGGTCTCGATTTATGGGACAATTGATTGCGCTACCTTTGCACGGTTAGGATACCGCGGCCGTTGAATGTGGTGTCACTGGGCAGGCATCACCTCCAATACTTGTTGGGCTGGAGGCTATGTTTTTGGTAAACAGTCGGGTCTGCGTTTGCTGAGTTCCTTTTACAGATCTTAATCTTTCTAGTGGGCGCACCTGAGTTGGGTTAACAGTGTGTTGGAATGTTTAGTCTTGTTGTGGTTGGGACATTAATTTTCTTGTTAATGGTGGTTGGTGGTAAGTTTGCGCTTGAGAGGTAATAAGCTACCTAGTTACTTATTTTAGCATTAGTTCTTCTATTGTCTATAGATTGACCTGCTAGTTTTGAAGGGAGTCGTGTTGTTTTTGTATTTTTTTTATGAGGAGCTTTGACGCACTCTTTGTTGGTGGCTGCTTGAAGGCCTACAATTTTTTTGGAGGGGCTAGAATTATCCACTAGTGAAGGCTGTATTCTTTGCTAAAGGAGCTGTACCTCCTTTGGATAGCTCTTAGCTCACTTCAGTTTGGGTTATTAGGAATCCTTGGGGAGGGGCTAAGGGTGAACTTAGATTCGTCTCGCAGGTAACCAGCTATCACCCAGCTCGGTTGGCTTTTCACCTCTACTGACAAGTCATCCCACTCTTTTGCAACAGAGACGGGTTCGCTCGGGGGCAGCTGCTTGTAAGTAGCTCGCATGGGTTTCGGGGAGGCAAGCTTAAGTTCGCTTTGCTTGGTTGTTCTTGCTAAACCATGATGCAGGAGGTAAAAGGGCGTATCTTTGCTGTTTATTGCTTGGGGTTTCATTTTTATTTCATCTATCCCTTACGGTACAGAGCTCTATTGCGCCAGCGGGCCTTTTCTATCGCCTATACTAAGGTGAGAGAATGTTTTAGCTTAGTGATGGGTGAGTGAGTTTTTAATTAATTTTTAAAGTGCGTGGTCGGGCTAGAGTGGGCTCAGGGCGGTCTGGCTGGTGGTAGACATCTTTCAGGTGTAAGCTGAGTGCTTTGGTTTTTATAGCTACGCCCTGGTGTGCTAAGTACACCTTCCGGTACACTTACCTTGTTACGACTTACCTCATCTTTGGCCATAGTAGCGGATTAGTTATTTAGGATTGGTGGCTTGTGAGGAGGGTGACGGGCGGTATGTACGTGCCTCAGGGCCGACTTAAAGTAGGCTTAACATTGTCCTGCTTTACTGCTAAATCCGCCTTCTGGGGGTAGTTTCATGCCCCCTTCCGTTGAAATGTTCTATCTTAGAAAATGTAGCCCATTACTTCCACTCCATGGGCTATACCTTGACCTGTCGTGCTAGCGGGCGGCTATTGTGCTCACTGTGCGTCCTTCAATCAGGGTGAGCTGGCGACGGCGGTATGTAGGCTGTTTCTGGCAAGGAGTGGTGGGGTGTAGCGTGGGGTGTCGTTTACAGAACAGGCTCCTCTAGGTGGGTTTGGGGCACCGCCAAGTCCTTAGAGTTTTAAGCGTTTGTGCTCGTAATTCTCGGGCGGATGTGTTTTGGTATGGTATACATCAGGATTTAGGGCTAGGCATAGTGGGGTATCTAATCCCAGTTTGGGTCCTAGCTTTCGTGGGGTTTGGTCAGTCAGGTTTACTAGGACCGTTTTTAGGTTGGCTTTAGGGGCGTCTTGAGCTTATGACAGCTTAGTTGTGCTTTGGTTGCCTAGTTATTATGACAGGTACTAGTCCCTCTTTACGCCGTGTGACTGTTGGCTTGGGCTTCTTGTGTGACCGCGGTGGCTGGCACAAGATTTACCAACCCTGAGGTTGCCATGACTAAGTCGAGCTTGCGCTTATTGCTTAATGTTAATTACTGCTGAGTGCCCGTGGGGGTGTGGCTGAGCAAGGCGTCCTGGGCTACAGTTAGTAGTGTGTGCCTGATGCCTGCTCCCTTGGTCTTAGCAAGAGGCTTGGGGCGTTTACACTGGGCCGCGGATACTTGCATGTATATGTCTGGCAGGAGCCAACTGTAAGGTTAGGACTGAGTCTTTTGTCCTCGGGTTTTATATTGTACGCCATCTTAGCATCTTCAGTGCCATGCTTTGGGATAAGCTACGAGGAC